TATATCCCTACCACTTTATTTGCTCTGTTCTATTTATTTGTTCCTACAAATTCTAATTTTGCTAACAACCTAATTTCCTATCAGGATTTTAAAGTATAAAGTATAAGGAAAAGAGTAAAGAAAAAAACTTTTTTTTTCTTTTTTTTCATTAAAAATGGATTATCACTTGATTTGGAAATAACGAATGGATTACTAGTAATCGATATTGCTCTCACTAAAGTACCCACCCATAGAGATAGCAATATATCACTAGCGCCTCTGTTACAGTTACAAGACGGCGATTCTAATGTAAATAGAAATGGTTTCCATGTAATCAGAAGAGTATGTATACTCTACACTTTATTTCCCTGGGATTGTAGTTCAATTGGTCAGAGCACCGCCCTGTCAAGGCGGAAGCTGCGGGTTCGAGCCCCGCCAGTCCCGACGGAATCAAATCGAATAAAAAAATACATTAATTCATTTCTCCATTTAAATGTGAAAGGGATACAAATAGCGAATTTCATTCCCAACAGACATTCCTCTTTTTTTTTTATAAAAGAAGGGGGGTACTTTCGCAAAAAGAACAAATTCTAATTTAACATAATGAGAAAACTTTGACCTTTAAGATTCAAAATATTTCCTTTTCTGGTCCTGAGTTTGTGTAACTTCGATTACTAATATGATTTTGAAACAATCTATCTCATTCAATTTGATATACGCATCCCATTATTATCCAAATAAAGAGTATATTAATGAAATAAAGAGAAAGGGATACAAATAGCGAATTTCATTCCCAACAGACATTCCTCTTTTTTTTTTATAAAAGAAGGGGGGTACTTTCGCAAAAAGAACAAATTCTAAAATAGTTATTTTAATAGAATAGTAGATCTTTTTTTCTCCCTTATACTTGTACTTTTTTTATCATACTTATTTGTTTTCCACAAAAATGAGATCATTAAAAAAAGTACTTAAACCCCTTCTTTCCTATTTCGCTTCTATTCTTTCTTTCCTATTTCGCTTCTATTCTTTGTTTTGTTTGTAACCAATGGAAATGTAAGGGCGATTAAATGATACTTAAGCAAATAATTGTATAAGAAAGACGATAACGATAGGTTATAGAAAAACAAGAACGGAAAAGAAGGAGAAATCAAAATACAAAACAAAAAAAGGGGGTTGGATCAGGAATCCCATTTTTGATTCGGTATGGATAAAAGATCTTCCTATGTTATACTATTCAATTCTCGACGATGAATTGATTTGATAGCTCAGATATTGTTATTCATGATATTGATCCGATTCAATATCATCGAGGTGTAATTCATCCCATTGAATCGACGGGCGAAAGATTTATCATCTCTATGGGATTAAATCCCGAGTTATTGCCAAAAAAAAACAATGAGATTATGGAAGTAAATATTCTCGCATTTATTGCTACTGCACTTTTCATTCTAGTTCCTACTGCGTTTTTACTTATAATTTACGTAAAAACAGTCAGTCAAAGTGATTAATTTGAATCAAACTTGACTTCTTTTCTTAGTCAATGATTGAAGAAAAAAAGGATTTTCATCTCGCGTCTTAAATGAAATTGGCGGACTGGAATCGCCGGTGGCGATATAGTATTCTATGAGATCCAATAGCTAGTATGGTAGAAAGAAATATATGAATCTTTCTATCATACTAGCTATTATTGTAATGTAACAAGTTGTACTATATATACAATAACTATATAAAAATACAGGATTAATATAGATTAATTTAGAATATATATCTTCTTGATATACGTATTGATATAGGTAATGTACATAGCATTACGATTCTATTTCTTTACTTCATCTATAATAATCAATCGAAAGGCAATTCTTAATATTACGGCCCTAGTTCCTAGATTTCAGATTCTTTTCAATAGGAATTTCGGTATCCATCGAAAGAATCAATGAGGAAAAATGGTATCGTGGTATCGGCGTATATTAATAAAAGAAAATAGAGTCATTTTCTTTTAGCATTCCGAAGAAGTAATTGATCGAACAGTTAACGGATGATCCAAAAGGTTCTCTGGGAATTTCTTCAGATTTTGAAAAGAAAGACTCAAATCCATCATTTTTAACTCTTGAGTCATGATATGAAATGAGTCAACAAAGCATAGCATAAATACAATTTTTCAAATAAAATAACAAAACAAGTGATAAGGTAAGTGCGCAATATGTGACTTGCCCAAGGTAAGATCTTATTATGCGCAGTATCTCTTTGAACAACCACTATGTATATCAACCACTATGTATATCTTATTTACCATACACGGTGCGTATCCACTTCATAACAGAACTTTTTTTTTTCTCTTTGACCAGTAAAGAGAAAGAGGTAAACAAATAAAAATCAAATAAAATCAAATTCAAAGCGATCTAGAAAAGAATCGATACGGTTTGATTCCTCAACTCAATTAGTAGTACCTCTAGAGTCCACTTCTTCCCCATACTACCAGTGAAAGGGAAAATGTAAAGACTACCATTAAAGCAGCCCAAGCAAGACTTACTATATCCATGTAAATTATGTCCCCTATATCTATGAAGGAATTATTCCATTATTGTTCACTAATAATAGTGGAATCACTGGCGCAGAGTCAAAAAGGGATTCTGACCCAACGCCGTTGATGAAAGGATCAAAGAAATTCGCTTCTAACAAGTTCTTAGAGGATATGATTTTTCTAGTAGAATCGGAAAACGTTAAGCACAAGCAAAATAGGCAGTGACCCATTTGGAAGTAGCAAGGGAATCAAATCTTCCTAAGATGTAGGAATAAGGTGTAGGAAAAATAAGACCTATTCTTTCTTTTCTTGTCCTTAATCTTAATTAAGATTAAAGGGCTAAAAATATCGAATCAAGATAGATCATTATCTATCACATACCTTTATTTCCCATTTGATCTAATCCTTACTGTCTAAAGGTTGTTTCTGTGAAAGAATTGGAGGACGGTCTAGTCCATTCTTGACTAGGGTTTATTGAAAAGAAAGAATTGATTTTTGCATTTGATATAGAAAAGCCAATTTTCCATCGAATTCAATATTTATTGAATGCCTTAATACTTAGAGACTACCATGAGTCTGTATAGAAAGTATCTTCAGCCCTTTCCACAACCACTAATTAGATTTTTCGGCGGACTATCCAATCAAATTCAAAACTTAGTAATTAAAACAATACATTAGGAATGGAAGGGAATTGGTAAATCTTTATAGAAAAGCCCTTCCACTACTATATCCTTGAATACTAGAGGCAAGGATTTACAGCACTTTAGCTATAGAGAACCGAACTTCCAGATGTTTAGAATCGAGCAAGTATCACGATTCCCCTTCCTCCGTTTGCTTCTGTTCAGGAAAATTTCAGCGAGTTATATCAAAAAACTAAGGGATTTCGAGTTTTTTGTTAATCAGGCGACACCCGGATTTGAACTGGGGAAAAAGGATTTGCAGTCCCCCGCCTTACCGCTCGGCCATGCCGCCAAAACGATACCATACGAAATAGATGAAAATATTCCCCCTTTGCTTGGGGTGGAGGAATTACTACTTTTTTTTATTGTACTTTCATCTTGTATCTAAAAACTTTCCCTCTCTTTTATATTGAAAAAAAAATGTGGTTTTTCAGTCACAAAATCAAAAATTCGGGACAAATTGGAACCATTAACTATTAAATGTGACTGTAAATTCATAATTCTTGGATTTGAATCGAAAATTGTCTTTGAAAAGGGGTCTTTTCATTATATAAGAAAATAGAAATTGATACATAACTAAACTAATCAGTATTGATTCTTTTCAATCAAAAAAATCCTTTCCAATTTCAATTATAACAGCAAATAGAAGTATATGTAAACCCCAGAACATAAATTGTTCTAGGATATCTTATCTATATATGATGCCTATAGGCAATTCTCAGGAAATTAATGGTAGTCCTTCCGTTTTTGAGTGAAAAGATTGAATAGAAAATAAAAAAAAAATTATAGCGCTTTCCCGAATAGAACTGCACTAAGGGAGGAAATCAATATAGATAGCTATCTACACATGTTTAATAAATACAAGCCCTCTTACTATGTTATGCACTTCAATCGTATTCTACTAAAAAATAGGTAAAAAGGTCTTTCTTTTATGAGAATTCTTTGTTGTTTGTTGAACAATAGATAGAATCCACGAAAAGGTTAAGTGCTCAAAAAACATCAAACAAAACTAGAGAGTTGATGGTTATTATGTCTTTATCTCATCGAACAGATCAAATCCTGAATCCATTTATTTTTTTGGGATCCAATAGGATTGGAATATGTAATATCATAAAAATGGTAGAAATTGAATCACTTTTTTTGAGATTCTAAACAAAAGTCCATAAGTCTAAGTGGCATTTCTCAATTCCTTTACATTTGTATCTGTTACAAATTTAAATTTGAGTATAAAATTCTCTTTTTTCCTCCGTTCAGATGCATTTTATACATTACATATATGGAGTTGGTTAAAATTTCATGTGATTCAGTAAACACAATAGAAATTCCATCATTGCTAGATCAATCCATATGATTTGATGAAGAATGGGTCAATAATGGAATTTTTTCGATTAATAGGAAATTCAAAATGCTCGGGGATGAAAATGAGGGAATTTCTACAATACCTGGTTTTAATCAGATACAATTTGAAGGATTTTGTAGATTCATTGATCAGGGCTTAACAGAAGAACTGTATAAGTTTCCAAAAATTGAAGATACAGATCAAGAAATTGAATTTCAATTATTTGTGGAAACATATCAATTGGTAGAACCTTTGATAAAAGAAAGAGATGCTGTATATGAATTACTCACATATTCTTCTGAATTATATGTATCCACGGGATTAATTTGGAAAACCAGTAGGGATATGCAAGAACAAACTATTTTTATTGGAAACATTCCTTTAATGAATTCCCTGGGAACTTCTATAGTAAATGGAATATACAGAATTGTGATCAATCAAATATTACAAAGTCCCGGTATCTATTACCGGTCAGAATTGG